TACTTCGGAGTTGAAGAGAAGTATCCAAATAACATGTCTTATTTTTTCAATAATCCATATTTGTAGCAATGAATCCATATTTGTAGCAATAAAATAGTATTGTTCCTTCCCGATATGATATATGATCAATTACAAATATCTATGATCTGTCTTCTCTATAAAGGACCCGAAATACCTTGCTTACGTATCATTGGAAAGTGCATTAACATAAATACGGCAGTAAGAAGAGGCAATACAAAAGTGTGTAAACTATAAAAACGAGTCAAAGTGGATTGGCCCACACTAGCACTTCCACGTAATAACTCTACCAAAGGCGATCCTATTACAGGAATAGCTTCAGGTACACCTGTCACGATTTTGACTGCCCAATAACCAATTTGGTCCCGAGGTAAGGAATAACCAGTTACACCAAAAGATGCAGTCAATACAGCTAAAACCACACCTGTAACCCAAGTTAATTCGCGGGGTTTTTTAAATCCACCTGTGAGATATACACGAAATACGTGCAGGATCATCATTAGAACCATCATACTTGCTGACCATCGATGAACTGATCGAATTAACCAACCAAAATTGGCCTCAGTCATTATGTATTGAACAGAGGAAAAAGCTTCTGTAACGGTTGGACGATAGTAAAAAGTCATAGCAAAACCTGTAGCTACTTGTACTAAAAAACAAGTAAGTGTGATCCCCCCTAAACAATAAAATATGTTGACATGAGGAGGAACATATTTACTAGTTATATCATCCGCAATCGCCTGAATCTCGAGACGTTCCTCAAACCAATCATATACCTTATTGAGATAGGTAATCCAAAGGAATTCCCCCTCTGAGAACCGTATATGAGAATTTCATCTCGTACGGCTCAAGCGGAAACACACAAATACTGATTTCAACGGATATGTAATAGAAAGTTCAAAACTTCTTAGCCACTTGATTCGATTTGCCCCAAAGATACGAAGTAACAAAAATCCGGAATCTCTTCTTTGTGATGATAATGCCAAAAATATCAAGTTGGCTCATCCGTCTTTCTTTATGTTGATCGTTACAGGCCTCTTGAATCTTCTCTTCCCTATTTATTTTTTTTTTATTTGTTATTTGATTTGTTGTTTTTTGTGCGTAATGCAGATTAACAATAGTTTTGCCCTTAAATCCAGTGCTATTGACTCAGCTGCTCTCGAATAAGCTCTTTGCGCACTCATAGGTGTGGGACTTTCTTTTTCTTTTCTTTGGCTTGGCTCTTTCCCGGTGGAAGGTTTGTTGGAATTGAATCAGAATCGGTTGTTGTGAAAGATTGGGTAATTTTTTCAATTAGGAGCTGGTGAAGGAAGTTAATCAGTAACTGTGAGACTGGAGCTAGTGGCATAGATTGACTTTTCATCTTCCTCGCACTAGCTTGAACAGTGCTTTACGAAAGAAGTTTACGCCTGAGAGATAGAACCAGGTTGGGAAATAGGTTTCTCACCTCCGGAATAACAAAACCAAAACCAGGTGTTTGACTTCTCCAATCACATGTCTTATTAAGCATATGAAAAGTGAACCTGTTTGCCCAACAAAACCTGGTAAAGGGGGGATCAGCAAGACAGATTGATTAGGTGATTAGTCGATTATCCGACTAAAATACAGAGATGCCCCGGGGAAAGAAACCGAGGAGATCCACGGAAAAGAAGAGAAGCCGGAACGTATAAGTCTCCCCCCAAGACGCCTTGCCCACCCAGAGCCCCAACGCTATATCGATCATGAAACCGACGTCAAAAATTTCGTATAGAAAGAAAGAACGGATCAGCCACAATGAAGTAGAGCTGGTCCAATATTCGAGGTTCCCGTTCATTAGAGAACCAATGTTGCTCTCTCTCGCAGGGGGCAGCATCCAATTGCAATTCCAGTTTTCTCGTATAGTAAGAAGAAGACTTCTTCAGTTAGTTTCTAAAGAATTTGGAGAGTTTGCTTTTCTACGAGAGGTAAAGGAAGACTTTATAGAAGAAAGATACAAAGGCTTATAGATGTGCTTTTATTTTGTTCTTCTTCTATTCTGAGAGAGAGCGCAAAAAGTCTAGTTTGTTTGTTCTCCCCAGGCTTTCATTCTTGTCTTCCGTCTGGCCCTGGTGCCCTATGTATAGGAAAAATTATATAGTTTATACCTATTTTTTCATTTATTTTTTCTTTCCTCAGAAAAACTGAGGCAAATATCTTTTTAAGGCATTTACTTTTGCAAATAAAATAAAAGTAGGAAATGCGAAAGCACAGTTCTTGTACCCTGATGGAAGCTTTCTTTTGAAAACCTGCTCGTTCGGGCGGTTCTCAGGAAGGAAGGGTACGGGACTAAGGAGTTTAGTATTCCACCGTCACAAGATGAATCCTCTGAAATTTACCAGTCTTAACTGTTGTTCTATGGAAGCCCCCAAAGCTTCAAATAGTTTAGCTTCTGACGCTTCCAGTCTTTCTTCTATGGGAGATGACCAATTGGGGCAAATTGAATTAGTTTTCAACAATATTTGTTCCCAATTTGAGCATTGGATGGCAACAGCCGGTAAGACATTGCCATCAAGTTGGTCTCTCCCAGAATTTTGCCGGGCGGTGATTGGGGAAGAGGCGGTGCAAGACCTCCCTTATCTAAGCGACGTCTTGTCCGATCTTGTAGAGCATGGTTCCCAGAGTTGGTATTGGGAGGGAGCTTCACAGTTTCTAACTCTAATTTCCGGCTGCTCGGGAATTGGGTAAAGCATCTTAGTTCAAATGTTTTCTAATTTTATTTTATTTTTCTTTTTTTCTATGTCCGGTGCCCCCACGTGTCGATCTCCTCATTCACTGGCATTGTTGATTGGGCTGGTGGTTCTTTCCGTTGCCTTAACAAGTGTTGTTTCAACTCCAGCCGGGGTGGGTGAATAGAATAGTAGGTAGCTAGCGGCGCATAATTTCTTTTTTTTAGTTTTCGCTGGCTCCCCAAGAGGGGGCTTTGGTCAATCAATGGCGGCTGATCATGACGCGATAAGGGGTAAGAGGGCGGGCTTAAAAAGGGATAGTTCAGTTTTAGATCGACGATTCGTTCCATTTTTTTCAAAGAAAAAGCGCATAGATAGGATTGCCAGCCAACAACATGAATTCTTCTGCTTAGTTCTGGACCTGACCAATAGAATAGAAGTTAAAGAACAGTTTTTTTAATCTCTGAACAGTGGCGCGGGGGAGCTTAAAGGCTTCAGACCAGAATATTTGGAGACTGGAGAGCGTCGAGTTGATCAATTCATCCTCCCTGCGTAAGAAAGGAAACGTCTGCCCATCCAGCTAACCTTCTGTACACTGAATCAACTAGAGGGATGCAATCTCTCTATCTCAGTCTGCATGAGATCAAAGGTAGACCCAGATATCTGATTGGTAACCTCGCCTCCTTGAAGCCAAGAACTGAGGTAATTCTATTTTTCATAACTAGTCCAGTACCTGAGAAGATTATAGAGCTCTTTTCTTTGTTGACGACCAGTCCAGTGAATTAAAAAAGCTGATGCAGCACACCAGCAATTCCTCAGGCATTATGCTGTGAACTATCTGAGAAGAGTAAGACATCATCTGCGTAACAGAGATGTGAAATGAAAAGATGAGGTTTCTTCTTGGGGGGAGTTATCCGCCCAGAAACTAAAGCTTTCTGCATGAAAATAGATAGGCTTTCCATTACTAACGTGAACAGGTAGGCTCTAAGAGACAGAGACCTGCCTTAAGCCTCTTTTACCCAGAAAAAAATTAGATGGAGATCCATTAATTAGGATGGCGAAGGAGGTGGTATTTTTGCACTCTCTGACCCAGGCAATCCACGTTTCGGATAAGTTCATACCCTTTAGGCAGTCCAGAACAGACTCCCATAAAACCGTGTCATAGGCTCTCTGTAAGTCAACTTTTGCACGTAGTTGAGGATGCCCCTTATCTCTGTGGAAGTTTCGCACGAGCTCATGAGCTAACAATACATTTTCCACCGACGTTCCCGCCCTTTATGAATGCAGTTTGGTTGGGGCTGACCAGAGAATTCATCTTCTTGCTCAGTCTGATGGCCATTACTTTGGAAATAATCTTGTAAAGAAAGTTAAATAAGGAAATTGGCCTATAGTCCTGCAAGTTGGATGGGTTTTCACACTTGGGTATTAGACTGATGAAAGATCCATTCACCTGCTTCAGGAGTTTTCCAGTCTTGAAGAAAGTCATGCCCTAGTGACATCAGGTCCTAGAAGATGCCTGAAGTGGTCAAAGAATTTCCCATTGAATCCATCAGGCCCCTGGGCCTTGTCAGCATTGAAAGACTGAAGAGCATCATTCATCTCCTCTGCTGTGACCCTTCTATCCAGCTCACTTCTTTCTTCAGTAGATCGCTTCCTGTTGAAAGTTGGAGGGACAGCCCTTGACCCATGATTATCCTTACCAAGAATACCAAAGAAATAGTCCACTGCAAAAGCTTTGATCTCTGCCCCCCCCTGACTTCTAAGCCATCACTGTCTTGAAGCTTCAGTATTGTTTTCCTGGCTCTCCTCCCGGCTTGAAAGAATCTCGAATTTCTTTCACCTTCCCGGAGCCAAATTGCTCTGGACTTTTGCCTGAGGAATGACTCTTCAATGTCTAAAGCCTTTTCAAGTTCGCTTGAAGCACCTTTCTCTCTCTTCAAGGCCAACATATCGGGGTGGATTGCTAGAGCAGACTGAACTCTGGATAGAGCCTCCCTCGCCTGAGTAACCTTTGTTTCTATATTCCCACTCCCGCTTCAAAGCTACCGTCACTGCTTTCAGCTTTTCAACTACAAGAAAGAAAATCTTTCCAAAAACCCTTGTACCCCAAGCTTCTTTTATCACCTCTAAGAAACCATCTTTCATAGTCAAAGCATTTATAAAGTGAAATGGTTTATTACCTCTGGGCTGGAACCTATCAAAATTAAGAAGAATTGGACTGTGATCAGAAATACCGGGGTTGAGAGTAATGAGTTGCATAGTAGGACATAACTGAAAAAAATCCCAATTTATAGGGGCCCTGCCCAATCTGCACACAATTCTATCTTGCCCCACCACTTTCTTAGACCAGGTGAAGACTGAACCCTGCAACCTGGGTTCAGTGAGCCCACACTCTGAAATGAACTTGTTGAAGTCTTCCGAGTGGGAACTAGGTCCATCAATTCTCCCCCGCTTTTCTCTAGGGTGCCTTATCGAGTAAAAATCCCCCAAGAGAATCCATGGACAGTCTTGATCCAGAGAGAAATCCTTCAGACTAACCCATAAAGCCTGCCTTTCCTCCCTCAAATTTCCTCCATACACACCAGTGAGGAAGAAATGAGTTTGACTGCCCACAATTTGGCATTTACAATGTCCACTGTCACAAGATGAATCCTCTGAAATTTACCAGTCTTAACTGTTGGTTTCGTACATCTTTTCTTGATCGAGGGGTAACTGATAATCAACATAGTCATGTTAGTCCCCCACCAATGAGTCCAAGAGTGCTACGACGATTTCCGAGTTTACGTAAGGAAGGATTAGTGGCGGGCGGCATTTTTTCTCGTAAACAAAAGAATCCAATGACTGAATTGCTTTATTTTATTCAGCGCAACCCTCATTCTCATTTATTAAAAGACGTGAAGTTGAAACCCGCTCATTGGTGGAAACCAGCAGTTCCCGCTTTGGGCGACTTACCAGCGCAAATGGTCAAATTGCTGAATCCTGAGCGTGGCTATACGGCTAAACTCATCAGATCACCGGAGCGAGTGATGGGGGTTGGGGACATTTTAGGCCGAAGTGCGAAGGTGCGCTCGTTTTCTTTCTCTGATTTACTGTGTCGTGGGTATACCCATGATTTTCGTGTTATTGTTTGTTTGACTTTGGTCTTTGGCTTTTGGCGCTTGTCTTTTATTGTTCAAAATAATATCCCCCCACCCTTCCCCGAATCACTCCTGCTGTTCCATCCGTTTACGAATACCGTCCTGTAAATGGAGTTGCCTGCCCTGTCTGTCCTGGCTAGCGAAGTACGCTTTCCTTCCTTTAGTTCAAGAGTTCCGGAAGTTCAAACTGAACAAGAAAATGACATCCAGTGCAATGCAAACAACTTTGATTAGTAAGTCTTTTCTTCTATGAATTGCTTTTTTCCTTTATTTTTGGTTGAATTCTCTCTGGTGGAATTGCTGTACATGAAGAAAAAAAAAATTCTCTTTTTTTTTCTTTTATGAAAATGAAAAAAGAAAAGAATTCGACGATAAGAGAAGAGGAGAAAGAAGAAAATAAAAAAAAAATGAAAATAGAATATATATAAATATTTTTATATTTTTTTTTATATATATCTTTATATATTATTATTATAATAATATATATTTTTATTTATTTAATTTTATATTTTATATTTTATATGTATTAATATTATAATAATTTTATATTAATATATTAATATATAATTATATATTAATATTTATAATTTTATATTAATATTTATGTTTTTATAATTATATATATTTCTATATCTATATATATAATTATATATATAGATATCATGTCCTCTCTCTCGGAAACTCCTTCCAAGGCCTATCTTGCCTATCTTAAAGCATAAAAATCAAAGAGGAGTTTACACGGTATCAGTAATAACCAGGTATCCCCCGATCTTCTTTATTTTATGATATTGGATCTGTTCTTATTCCATTTCTAGTTAGTGTTCCTATTGCTACTGCTTTCCTTCTTGCATCTATTCATTCAATTCCATCAAACCTGACACCAGAAAACCAGAAATTCAATACTTGTCGTGCTCGTGGGATATTGGATCCTTCCTTTCTTTCCTTCCTCCTGGAGAAAGGGCTTTTAGCTATGCTTTTGAAAGAATGCCTGCTATTGGCTTAGCCCCACCAACTGAAGAAAGGATGCGCGTACCAACCAAAGTCTGGAATTTCCGTTCTAGGATCAAGAATCTCCTTGGTAGAAAGAAGCTCCGATTACACATTCGTATGGGAATATTTCCGCGATAATGGAATGCAATATCGAAATGAGAAGCATATAGCCTTTATCTACCCCACTCACCAACCTCGTCTAGACATTGCATTTCCAGTTAGCGTGGTCGGCCAGTTTATGAAGGCCTATAGAGTTCTTCACTGGGAGGCTGTTATACGTACGGTATCTGAAGAAAGCTTCCGGACACCATGGACATTTGCGTATTGAAGGTTTTTCATATGCTGATTGGGCTGGTTCTCCATCAGATAGGAGATCCACTATCGGCTATTGTACACTTGTGGGAGGGTGTAGAAAAGTCAAAAGCAAAGTGTAGGTGCTCGATCTAACAATAAGGACGGCTACCTGCCTAGAAGTTGTTCGGTGCCTCAAACCGGAAGTCCAAACCCCTGTCAAGGCCAGTGAAGTTCAGTGGTTCTAGATTCCTGCCTCTCCGGACGGAATGGATTTTCCTGTCCCTAAGGGTCCTTATATTTCATGACCTGGACCACACACAGATATGGAAAAACCAGTCTTTGATGTTTGACCACTCCTGCCAGCCAGGAAAGGATTCTCTCTGCTGCCACCTGCCGCCTTTGAGAGCAAAGAATGGCCAGACAAACATAGTTGTGAAGTCTTCGACCTTCCGGAACTCAAGACTGAAAAAGCTGCCTTTGAGACCCTACCGAATCCTTTTTTTGAGGTAATCGTATCAATCTCCTCCTCCCGTTATACAACAAACACGAAACGGTCTGCCAGCGGAACTACTTACTTCACAGCGATCGATTAGGCGGAACTGCTTAAGCTGGTTGTGCAAAGTTTGTTTCTTTGTTCACACAGGCAGCGTGATTGTGGGGGCGTGTTGCTTCGCAAGGTAGTTAGTTTTTTCATCAAACAGGCATGATAGTACTCAACTGCGGAAAACTAGTAAGGATTGTGCCTGCCATCAAATTCGTGCCGCATGGCGGGATTACTCTACACTCTATAAATAGAGGCTCGATAAGCCTTCGTGCTCTAAAAGAAAATCAAAGCATTTTTTTATTAGCGCGGTTGATGAACTATGGCTATTGCAGAAAGGCTCGCTCAAGTTGGAGAGGAAATACAGCACGTAGAGAACGACCTGCGCGAACGCCGGAGACTCTTAACAGCCTTTTGGAGACACCTGCGCCCGGCGAACCCTGCCGTCGTAGGAGACCGCATGCGCGCGACGGAACAGAGAATAAGGGGCCTCGAGAGGAGGCTACAAATGCTGCGAAATGAAGAGCAAGAGCTCATTGTGCGGGCTGTCACCCGCGGTCACCGGGGAGACTAGAAGAGTCCGTCGACTCTTTCTAGAAGATTTAAATAAGTAGTCCGTCGACGCAAAGTAGTGTGTTTTAATGCATGGCTTTCTTTGTCTTTGTTTGGTGGAGATCTACTCCTATGCTTACTGGAGATAGACTCCTATGCTAAGTGTCTTTGTTTGGTTTTATTTGTTGTGTTTGCATGTATGGGCCAAAACCTAGTCTAAAGTGTTCAATGCTTATGTTAATATAATAAGACTTTTTCGTAAAAATGTGCTGAAAATTCATGTGAAAGTTGAAATAAGGTGTAAGCTAAGTGTACTGGAGATGTGCTTATTAAGCCTTTCCAGCTCTGAAGCTTCCTTCTTCCTTGAGTCTGCGCCGTCTGAAATACCAAACCCTAAATCTTGCTAGTTCAGTTCGTGTGTTTTACGTGAGCGCGCTTCACTAGTGTGCGTAGAAAAAACACACTAACTTGATCATAAAAAAAGTGAAACGTTTTGTCTTTCACAAAGTATCTCCAATTACCTGTTTTTCCTCACATGCAAGAATGGACCTTAGCCACGAGTTGTCCGGCCTAGACGCTGATAACGCGAAGACACCTGGGCCCTGGGTTTTCGATCTCTGTTCTTGCGCGAAAGTCTCAGAAAGTCAGTCATCGTTGCTTTGCTTCCTTAATTAGATTGACTCGTCAAGTTAGAGATTAGATCGTACACCGATGTCGGATTATTTTCCTTCACAGCAGGGCAATCCCCTTCCTGTCACGCTGGACAACAAAGGGGCTGTCGGCTTATATATAGTTCCAATCTTGAACTTTCCTCAGCTTCAATTCTGCTGTGACCACCAAAATGGAAAGACTTTGATTCCATGTACTCTATAAGCTCGATGTCCTGATCATCTAAATTCAATGGATAGCTAAGTCTGAAAGAGGGGATCGGACTGAGGAATTGAAAGTGAAAAGGATGGGACGGTGGTTTTCCACAGAGATAGAGTTAATAATCCGTTTGGGCGGTATTGTAGTCGGCTCGGGGATTCGCGGTAGATTGTCTCAGGTAAAGGCTGAACTTCTTTCGTAGCAGGTCCACCAAGATCAGACGTCACGTGGCATGATACGATAGAAAGGGTCGACTTTCACGTGCCTTAGAGGAGAAAGCAGTTATAAAATGATTGATCAGTCTTCCGCCGATTAGAGTCAATGCTCATTCTTTTTTCAGTCTCACCACTAGAAGTAGCCTCAAGAGACCTAACAAACATTACTTTGAAAAAGTGAACAGACCTAGCACAGTCTAACGAACACAAAGTTATTACCGAAGATCAGGAGCACTCGATCTTAGGGGTTACGTCTTTTGTCTTCTCGTCTATTGGCCCTACATACAGGAGTGGAATACCTCTTTCTAAACAATAAAAGCCTCGGTCGTGCTTGAAGTTTCTGGATCTTCCATAAACTTTTGTCGTTCAACTAATGCTTTTTCTTGCTCAAGCTATTTTCAGCAGTAGTTTTAGTTTGAGACCTAGATCCGGATTCGTCATTAGAAGTGGTTTTGAGGGAAGGAAGGATTCCTTTTTGATGGGGACCTGTGGGGATAGGTCTTGGGCCGTTTTCAGTCGACAATAGCTAAACTCAGACTGCAGCTCCCGGTGCTAATCATCTTGCCTCGTAGGTGAACCGTGAACGGAGCCAGCCCAAGGCAAGTCCACAGAGACAAAGCACCACATAGGGAGAATCAGACCCTTTTTCGGCAATCAAACCGTCAGCGTCAGCAGTAGTTTTTGTTCAGCCAGACTTAATGGGAGATGCAAGCATTGTTTATTTAGGTGAAAGTGGACTTCCTCGAGAAAGGCTTTCTGCAACTAGAAAATGAGAATATGACCTTCCACGACGGAACAAGCTACGCACCTCTACGAGCAAGTAAACTACCTATCTGGGAATTCCCTCTTAACAAGCAAGCCAACCCAACCAACCTGACGAGAGGTTCCCTGCTTGCTCTCCGATCATAGTTCTCTTCAATGGCTGATTTATTACTTCGTAACCTGAGTTTAGGCTGTCGTGTGAGTCTAAGGCAAGCGTGCCAATGCGTGCTAGGAGAAGTGGTGAGCTAATGCGGGCGTACTTGCTGCTATTAGAGGTGCGAAGCGGAGATGAAAGTCACAGTTGTTTGCCCGGCCGGGTAAACTTCGGAGTGGAAGGTCCCGAGTGGGCGAGGTCCCCGAAGAGAGGGCGAACCCCTAAACGGAGCTACCGGGGTTGCGCGCGAGAGAGTAAGAAAAGAGGTCCCGATCAGGCACTACGGGAACACAATCCCTGGAAAGAAGCTCAAAGTCGGACATGCCAAAGTGGGAGAGTCGCAAGCATAGGGGCTTTATCCGTAAGTGAGTGGCCAGAGTGAGAGCATGGAGTTGAGAGAACTCAGTCTAGTCTCTCATCCAGCAAGCTCTCTAAGCCAGCCAGCAAGCAGGTAAGCCAGCAGGTTGACGGGATTAGCCCGTTTGCACTAGGGTTGAATCCATTTTTTAATCTGATCGTAGACCCTTCCCTCGTCAAATCACTTTTTAATAAAAAAGACGGGGTTTATGCGACTTGTGCTTCTGATCTACGACTACTGAACTATGCTTACTCCATTTCCGGCCTTACCTTACTCTCTGGAATAGCGGGAACTAAGATCACTCTTTACCCGGCTTGTCCAGTTACCCGACTCGAAACTTCCATACTGCTACCGCTAGCGCAAACAAGCAAGGTAGTTTACTTGCTGGCTGGTAAGCCAGGCAGGGTACGCACCTTACTGTGACTTCAACTCGTTTGCCCGGCCTACGAACTACTGTGACTGTAGCTCACCCGTTACTTCAACAGCAGCTTCTAACAAGCAAAGCTCTCTAACAACATAGCTTCGCCAGCAAGCAAGCATAGGAAAGCATGTTAGGGAAACGACTATGAAATTCCCTTTTTGCACTAACCTTAGGAATCAGCAAATACTGGTTTTGAGATAAGTGGTGAGTGGACAGGCTTGTGATCTAGCTAAAGATGTAGTGGAAACTAGAGCTAAAGGCTCTCATATGCTACTGGGTTGCCTTATTTTACTAGCACACCGCTCCTATTACACTCGTAGTCTCTGAAGTAGGAGAATCATACAGAATGACTCGCTCATTCACAATCAGACATTTTGACACTAGCCAGAGCGTACTACTACAGCAATGGGAAATTCCAATAGTAGCAAATAGTATAGAACTGGAAAAGGAAGTTTCATTCTCAAAGACTTATAAAGAAATCAATCTAAAGCCAAATCCTCCACCTCTTCTGGGCTATCATGCTGACGATCGTATAGGCGCCATCTTAGATAGTATAGGTGAATTGTATGTGTAAGGCTTGTGCATCCATGGGGTTTAGTGATTGAGATCTGATGTCGCTGGACGTTGAATTGACTAAACCATGCCAGTGGGCCTATCTTTCTCTTCAAGAAGATTCAGGGGAGAGAAGCACACCTTATGAAGAGAGTGAAACCTAGAATGAGACCACTCCGAGAACGAGACACCCTTGGTCCTATTTATTATGGCCAAAAAGACGGTTCCAACGGGTTTTCCTAAGGATCAATCCCTTTCTGGAGCGAAACTTCCATCTTGGAGGAAGGGACGGGACTCGGTTGAGAAAGAGAGTTGGCTCGAGGAAGGAGCGGCAGAAAGCAATGAACAACTGAAAAGAAGAAGAATGCATTTCAAATGAAACGGAAGCGGGAATGAAAGAGAATTCCGAATTCGCTTTGTCTACAAACAAGCAAGGAAGCGTTAAGCAGATAACCCATCTTCCTATTATATGACCAATCGTTCTCTTTCTTTTTTAATTGCGTAGATAGAATAGCTCTCTTTCATTATAGCGTAGAATAAGAAAGCTGATTCACTCTATCGGATGGCTTCTAATGCGATAAAGGTAGCCAAGATAACAGAGTCAATCTCGCCCAAAGGTGCCTATTCATAGGCCGGTCACCGAGGTTGAAGCAACTTCCTACTGATCTCGCATGAAAGGCTGAGTTCGATAGAATGATCAGTGGTAGACACTTTCAAGAAGGCGATCGAAGGACCATTCAAAGAACATAGAAAGGGCAGTTGCCATATCGACATTTTGAATTTAGCTCAGTCAAGTGCGTTATCGTACGCAAGCGCCTCGTCTTTGCTCAGTTGTCATCATCTTGGGTCGTGGAAGAATTGGGTTCGACTCCCGTTCCCCATTGCACCATCATGTGGTGTTTTTCAGCCCCGTTAGGGGCCCCTCTCTGATAAGGAAGGAAAGTGCATTCAAACTTTAATGACAAATCCGGTCCGATGGCTGTTCTCCACTAACCACAAGGATATTGGTACTCTATATTTCATCTTCAGTGCCATTGCTGGAGTGATGGGCACATGCTTCTCAGTACTGATTCGTATTGAATTAGCCCGACCCGGCGATCAAATTCTTGGTGGGAATCATCAACTTTATAATGTTTTAATAACGGCTCACGCTTCTTTAATGATCTTTTTTATGGTTATGCCGGCGATGATAGGTGGATCTGGTAATTGGTCTGTTCCGATTCTGATAGGTGCACCTGACATGGCATTTCCACGATCAAATAATATATCATTCTGGTTGTTGCCACCAAGTCTCTTGCTCCTATTAAGCCCAGCCTTAGTAGAAGTGGGTACCGGCACTGGGTGGACGGTCTATCCGCCCTTAAGTGGTATTACCAGCCATTCTGGAGGAGCAGTTGATTCAGCAATTTCTAGTCCTCATCTATCAGGTGTTTCATCCATTTTAGGTTCTATAAATTTTATAACAACTATCTCCAACATGCGTGGACCTGGAATGACTATGCATAGATCACCCCTTTTTGTGTGGTCCGTTCTAGTGACAGCATTCCTACTTTTATTATCACTTCCGGTACTGGCAGGGGCAATTACTATGTTATTAACCGATCGAAACTTTAATACAACCTTTTCTGATCCTGCTGGAGGGGGAGACCCCATATTATACCAGCATCTCTTTCGGTTCTTCGGTCATCCAGAGGTGTATATTCCCATTCTGCCTGGATCCGGTATTATTAGTCATATCGTATCGACCTTTTCGGGAAAACCGGTCTTCGGGTATTTAGGCATGGTTTATGCCATGATCAGTATAGGTGTTCCTGGATCTCTTGTTCGGGCTCATCATATGTTTACTGTGGGCTTAGACGTTGATACGCGTGCCTACTTCACCGCAGCTACCATGATCATAGCTGTCCCCACTGGAATCAAAATCTTTAGTTGGATCGCTACCATGTGGGGAGGTTCGATACAATACAAAACACCCATGTTATTTGCTGTAGGGTCCATCTTTTTGTTCACCATAGGAGGGCTCACTGGAATAGTTCTAGCAAATTCTGGGCTAGACATTGCTCTACATGATACTTATTATGTGGTTGCACATTTCCATTATGTACTTTCTATGGGAGCCGTTTTTGCTTTATTTGCAGGATTTTACTATTGGGTGGGTAAAATCTTTGGTCGGACATACCCTGAAACTTTAGGCCAAATCCATTTTTGGATCACTTCTTTCGGGGTTAATCCGACCCTCTTTCCCATGCATTTCTTAGGGCTTTCGGGTATGCCACGTCGCATTCCAGATTATCCAGATGCTTACGCCGGATGGAATGCTCTGAGCAGTTTCGGCTCTTATATATCCGTAGTTGGGATTCGTCGTTTCTTCGTGGTCGTAACAATCACTTCAAGCAGTGGAAAGAACAAAAGATGTGCTCCAAGTCCTTGGGCTGTTGAACAGAATCCAACCACACCGGAATGGATGGTACAAAGTCCTCCAGCCTTTCATACTTTTGGAGAACTTCCTGCTATCAAGGAGACGAAAAGCTATGTGAAGTAAAAGAAGAAAAGGTCGCCGACTGCTACTAAGAACCTAACAGAACTTTTCGTACAGGAAGGAGTCTTTTTCTGTCTGGAGGGGAATCTTTTAAAAAAATAATGCCTCAACTGGATAAATTCACATATTTTACACAATTCTTCTGGTCATGCCTTATCCTCTTTACTTTTTATATTCCTATATGCAATGATGGAGATGGAGTACTTGGAATCAGCAGAATTCTCAAACTACGGAACCAACTGCTTTCGCACCGAGGGAACAAGATCGGGAGCAACGATCCTAAGACTTTGGAAGATATCTCGAGAAAAGGTTTTCGCAAGGTTCGTCCCTTCATCTTTTCTTTCGGCATGCTCATTTTTGTTATTGGTTTTTTTTATTCCATTTGTCTCATTTTTTTTTCTCCTTCCTTTTTTTTGTACCTATTTTCTAAGATTGGGTTCTCTCTGGGGGGGCGCGCCCTATCTTTATTTTTAATGAAAATGGGCTGTGGAGGGGGTCTTACCTTTGCGATAGTTTTTGCTGTGAAGCACCTCCTAACTCCCGAAGCCGCGCCCTCTCTCTGGAATATGGTGTTGCATGCTGGGACGGATTCGGGAGCGTCTTCCTCATTTCCCAAGCACGAGTGGGAAACGGCTCTCTCTCTCCCAGACAATCTGGCGGCACCACAACCTCTGCGTTCCCATGTGGAACAGGAATTACGCGTTCTCTTTCATATAGGGAAGAAACACACTATTTCCGACAGCGCTTTTCGGAATTATTTAGAGCCATTAGCGCTCGATAAGGCTTCGGTTGGCTTTTGTAGGGCTCTCCTTGAAAGAGTGAATTCTCTTCAGGTGGAGCACTACAATAAGGGAGACCATATACCTTTTCAATTCAAAACAGAAAAAGATAGGGAGAGGTTGTACTCCATCGTTTGGGAGTACGCGGACAAGTTAAAGTAAGACCGTAGATCAAAAGATTTTTTTTAAATGAGTTCATATAGGAGCTATAGCCGTTTTATTCCTATTCGTAGTTATGGTCGCGCCGACTGCTACTAAGAACCTAACAGAACTTTTTAAAATGTGGGTGATAAAACCACTTGTGTAGGTCGGGGTTGAGAATTGGAGGGCCGACGAGGCTATTCGTTTATCGGAAGATGATCAAGGTTAACCAGAGGTACATGACTGACAGAGAGAAGACAGAACACACCGATAAACCAACATCTGATATTGACTGATGACTGACAGAGAGAAGACAGAACACACCGATAAACCAACATCTGATATTGACTGATGACTGAAGAAATAGCCAGAAGCAAGCCCACATTCAACTGGGGGATCTCACAGGGTCGGGTCCCCCAGAACCTAATGCCACCCCTGTGCCTCTGGGGGTGGACTACATTAGTAGACCCGCGAATTCAATCTTCAAAGAAAGGGAGGGCTCATTTGTTCGTGCATTTACCACTCACTTCACTCGCGCGAACAAATTTCTAATGAACCGAACAACAAGGGACTGATCTAACGACAGCAAAGGGATCCATTCTCCGACGCAAGATTGGTGATTTGACTTCGGAAATTTTGTCATAATCAATCTTTTTTCACTCTAAACCATTCCAGAATCCTGTTTTTGTCACTTTAACATTCTCATTCAATTATATCGTCAAAGCACCTTTTCAGTTCCAACTTCTTCTTATATACGCTAATTCTGCCTGGTTGATTCCGAGAAGGAAGAGGTAGTGAACCCAGTAGAAGACCCACCTAAGCAGCCAGTTTGTGCTAAGTCCGTCTGCAATTTGGAGGCACAGTCGGAGTTCTCCAAGGACTCGGAGTGTATGATGAAGGATTCGGACGCAGGGCCAAATCCTCAGATTCCTTTACAACATGAATCCGAATCACAGCATTTGGCATTGCAGGTGGTACGGGAATCGAACTCAGAAGCTTCAGTGGAGGCCTTTAATGCAAGTCGGCTATCGTCTCCATGTATGAGTTTGCAATTCCAGGCCGAAGGTGGCTGATATGGAAACGGAAGAAGCTATCAACCTGGGCAAGATCCGGAGTGGGTTCAATTTTTTTACGAAAGACTGCATCTTT